GGTCTGGTGCCTGATAAAAAGGACTACCTTGATGAGGTAGAAAATGCAACATGTTGCCCAGACTAATTTACATGTAATGGAATTCCACCAAGTCTGAGAGAATCAAAATCTCTTATGCATTTACATCAACATGTAAGATAGGTAAGCTAAGTTAAGCTCATGGGTTCATGCCCCATTTATAGGTTAAACCTCCTCTCTAATGTGACTAACCCCTTCCTTGTTGTTAATAATTCTCAGAATCACTTCAAGAATTTTTTTGGTCCTCTCTTCCCCCTCTCTTTTTATTTCGTGAGTGGGATTAGAACTTAATACCCTCGCATTTTTACCTATTCTTCTTTCAAGAAAAAATAAACTTACTTCTGAATCTTCCATTAAATATTTCCTTACTCAAACCCTAGCCTCAGTGATCGTAATCATGGGGGGCCTTACTGTATTTATTCTTCAAGCAGAATTTAGAATAACAATAGTTTTGTTTGGGTTAGCCATTAAACTGGGGGCTGCCCCCTTCCACAGATGATTAGTTACTGTTGCAGAGTCTTTAACATGAATCCCCTTATTCATTCTCTTAACAGTTCAAAAACTTAACCCGCTATTTATAGTGTGAAGTTTTTCTCCTATAAACTCAAGCTTTTTTTACTTAATTGTGTTTAGCTCCCTAATTGTAGGTTCACTAATAGGTCTTGCTCAAACTAGAACACGGGCCCTAATAACCTTCTCTTCTATCAGCCATGTGGGATGATTCCTAACAGGTATGGCACTTAGTTTAGAAACAGGCCTTCTCTATTTTTTTATTTACAGAGTAATTTTATTAGCCCCAATTCTCTTACTGGAGCACACAAATATGTCCCATATCAATCAACTTCCTCTAATTCAAGTTAAACTTCAAAACCAGAGCATTTTGTTTTTTTCTTTACTCTCCCTAGGGGGGCTGCCCCCTTTCTTAGGATTTCTCCCTAAGTGGGTTATCCTTCAGTTGAGAATGACATTTTCTTTTTATTTTTTAGCCCTAGTAATAATTACTTCAAGTCTCTTTACACTCTATTTTTATTTACGGTTGATGTTCTCAGCGTTCATTTTTGGGGGGGTTAAAATTACCCAAGAAAAATGTACCCCTACTTCATTTTTTTCTAACTTTCTCTTAAGTTTAAGTTTGGGGGGACTTTCCTTAATTTACTTTTTATAGAATTTTAAGTTAACTAAACTAAAAACCTTCAAAGTTTTAAATAAGAAAATATTCTTAAATTCTATGAGGAAGAAGGGCTGCCCCATCAAAAGATTTGCAATCTTAATATTTTTGTTAAACTACTCTTCCTTAAATTTAGTCAGGGGGGAGGACCCCGTATTTAAATTTACAATTTAATGCCTGTATCTCGGCCACCTAACTTTATTGCGACGTTGACTCTTTTCAACTAATCATAAGGATATTGGAACCCTTTACTTCATTTTTGGAATTTGGTCCGGGATAGTCGGAACCGCTCTTAGTTTACTGATCCGGGCTGAACTTGGACAATCAGGAAGATTAATTGGAGATGACCAAATTTACAATGTAATTGTAACTGCCCACGCTTTTGTAATAATTTTTTTCATAGTTATGCCTATCATGATTGGGGGTTTTGGGAACTGACTAGTGCCCTTAATGCTTGGGGCTCCTGATATAGCTTTTCCCCGATTAAATAATCTTAGCTTCTGACTTTTACCCCCTGCTCTTACTCTCTTACTGGTAGGAGGGGCGGTGGAAAGTGGGGCAGGAACTGGGTGAACAGTTTATCCCCCCCTCTCTGCAGGGATTGCCCATGCCGGGGCCTCAGTAGATCTCAGAATTTTTTCTCTCCATCTTGCAGGAATCTCATCAATTCTTGGGGCAGTTAATTTTATTACTACTATCATTAATATACGGTCCTTAGGCATGACCTTGGATCGGATCCCTTTATTTGTATGAGCAGTCGGAATCACAGCACTCCTACTTCTCCTTAGCCTCCCCGTTCTAGCGGGGGCTATTACTATACTTCTGACCGACCGTAACCTTAATACTTCATTTTTTGACCCGGCGGGAGGGGGGGATCCAATTTTATACCAACACCTATTTTGGTTTTTTGGCCACCCGGAAGTCTATATCCTCATTCTTCCTGGATTTGGGATAATTTCCCACATTATTAGACACGAAAGAGGTAAAAAGGAAGCTTTCGGGACTTTAGGTATAATTTACGCCATACTGGCCATTGGGATCCTAGGGTTCGTAGTATGGGCCCACCACATGTTTACAGTAGGAATAGACGTAGATACCCGAGCTTACTTTACTGCCGCTACTATAATTATCGCAGTACCTACAGGTATTAAAATCTTTAGTTGACTAGGGACTCTTCATGGGACTCAATTAGTGTTTACCCCCTCTTTATTATGAGCGGCAGGATTTGTTTTCTTGTTTACAGTAGGAGGCCTAACGGGAGTTGTTTTAGCTAATTCGAGAATCGATATTATCCTTCACGATACCTACTATGTTGTTGCTCACTTTCACTATGTTCTATCTATAGGGGCAGTTTTCGCAATTTTTGCAGGAGTGGCCCACTGATATCCACTATTTACAGGACTAACTCTTCATGCTCAATGGCTTAAAATCCATTTCTTCACAATATTTCTTGGGGTTAATCTCACCTTCTTCCCTCAGCATTTTTTAGGATTAGCTGGCATACCTCGACGCTATTCTGACTACCCTGACGCCTACCTGGCATGAAATGTAGTATCATCAGTGGGCTCTATAATCTCTTTTGTAGCAACATTAGGCTTTATTTTTATTATTTGGGAGTCTCTTATTAGACTGCGGCCTGCTCTATTTGCTACTCATTTATCTACCTCCATTGAATGGCAGCATTCTTTCCCGCCTGCGGAGCATAGCTACAATGAGTTAGTTTATATCTCGCAATTCTAGTATGGCAGAAAAGTGCATCAGATTTAAGCTCTGAATATGATAGCGAAAATCTTTCTATTAGAAAATGGCAACATGAGCACAAATTGGATTTCAAAATAGAGCGTCCCCTTTGATAGAACAACTTATCTTCTTCCACGACCACGCCCTTCTCATTCTAATTTTAATTACTACCCTAGTAGGGTACTTTATGCTTAGTCTAGTTACAAATAAATTTGTTAATCGCTACCTACTAGACGGCCAGATGATTGAAATTATTTGAACTGTCCTCCCAGCAGTAATTTTAATTATCTTAGCCCTCCCTTCTCTTCGTCTTCTCTACCTTATTGACGAAACAACTGAGCCGAGAATTACACTAAAAACAGTGGGCCACCAATGATACTGAAGCTACGAATATTCCGATTTTAATGATATTGAGTTTGACTCTTACATGACCCCCACAAACTCTCTGACTGAAGGTGAATTTCGACTTTTAGAAGTTGATAACCGTGTTATTCTTCCCTATCTCACTCAGATCCGACTCTTAGTAACCGCTGCAGACGTTATTCATTCTTGAACTATTCCTAGCCTCGGAATCAAGGCCGACGCTGTTCCTGGCCGCCTTAACCAACTTAACGTTTTCTTTAATCGGCCAGGAATTTTCTACGGACAATGCTCCGAAATCTGCGGAGCAAATCATAGCTTTATACCCATTAGTGTAGAAGCAATTAACCCTAGAGACTTCTTAAACTGAGTTAAGTCTTTTTCATCAGGTAGCTTAAAGTAAGCAAAAGCCTCTTAAGCTTAAAGATACTAGTTTACGCCTAGTCCTGATGAGAGATAACGAAAGATTAGTTAATTTATAACCTAGGCTTGTCATGCCTAAATTGCTGTAAAGCATCTTTCTGTGCCCCAAATCTGACCTATAAACTGAATTATTCTTTTTATTCTTTTTACCCTTACCTTCACAATTTACCTTTCTTCTGTTTACTTTTTTTGGCCTAATTACGAAATTTCTCAACAGAATGAAGAACAAAAATATTTTCCTGGAACCTTAGAATGAAAATGATAGCTAACCTATTCTCTATTTTTGACCCCTCAGCAACCCTCAGACTCCCAATAAACTGGATAGCCATCTTTGTTGGCCTTTTTATCCTACCTTGAACTTTCTGAGTGAGAAGAAACCGGAGTGGGAAGTTACTTGGTCTTGTTACCTCCCAACTCCATATAGAATTTAAAACGCTAGTTGGGACAGCGAGCTCACAGGGCCATACCCTAATCTTTATTTCCCTATTCTTGTTTATTTTGTTTAATAACTTAATGGGATTAGCCCCCTATGTGTTTACCGCTTCCAGCCACCTTGCAATAACTTTAGCTTTAGCTTTCCCCATATGACTATCCTTTATACTTTACGGATGATTTAACCACACCCTTCATATGCTAGCCCACTTAGTACCTCTGGGTACTCCAGGAGTTCTTATACCCTTCATAGTTCTGATCGAAACTATTAGTAATGTAATTCGGCCTGGGACACTAGCAGTTCGTTTAGCTGCTAATATGATTGCAGGACATCTTTTACTAGTTCTCTTGGGAAACCAAGGCCCGTCTATAACTTTTTCCCTCTTAAGAGTACTTTTAGTAACTCAGATTCTTTTACTCACCCTCGAAAGAGCTGTAGCAGTTATTCAATCCTATGTATTTGCAGTTTTAGCTACCCTTTATTCTAGAGAGGTAGTTTAATGTCAAATTTCAGCAACCACCCCTTCCATCTTGTAGACAAAAGTCCATGACCACTTTTAAGAGCTTTTAGCGTAATAACACTGGTTAGAGGCTTAGCCAAATGATTCCATACATTTAATATAGACTTGGCTGTTCTAGGAATAATTTCAACTTCGTTGGTGATGATTCAATGATGACGAGATGTTATTCGAGAAGGAACTTTCCAAGGTCTTCACACATCTCTGGTGGAGATTGGACTCCGATGAGGAATAATTCTGTTTATTGCATCTGAAGTTCTCTTTTTCGTCTCCTTTTTCTGAGCCTTTTTTCATAGAAGTCTAGCACCTGCAGTGGAGTTAGGAAGAGCCTGACCCCCAATAGGAATTAAACCCTTTAACCCCTTTCAAATTCCACTCCTTAACACTGCCATCCTTTTAGCTTCGGGGGTGACTGTGACTTGGGCCCACCACGCACTTATAGAGAATAACTTTACTCAGGGAACTCAAGGACTCAGCGCTACTGTAATCCTCGGACTTTATTTCACATCCCTTCAGGCATTAGAGTATTTTGAGGCCCCCTTTTCTATTGCCGACGCAGTTTATGGAACAACATTTTTTGTAGCCACAGGATTCCATGGCCTTCATGTTATTATCGGAACTTCGTTTCTTCTGATCTGCCTTCTCCGTCACATTAACTTTCATTTTTCTGAGTCCCATCACTTTGGATTTGAAGCAGCAGCATGGTACTGGCATTTTGTCGATGTTGTATGACTGTTTCTTTTTATTTCGATTTATTGGTGAGGTAATTAATCTTTTTAGTATAAAAAGTATATTTGACTTCCAATCAAAAGGCCCATTTTATGGAAAAGATAATCTTTCAACTTATTTTATTTACCCCCCTGATTATATTAATTACTTCAGTCGTTCTCTTTATCTCATTAGCCCTCAGAAAAAAATCCAAACTTAATCGAGAAAAGTCGTCTCCTTTTGAGTGTGGCTTTGACAGAAACTCAACCCAACGGATCCCTTTCTCACTTCGTTTCTTCTTAATCACTATTATCTTTCTTATCTTTGATGTAGAAATTGTCATAGTTCTACCTGCTATTCAAAGAGTTTCAACCACTTTAAGTTTTCACTGAACCCTTATTTTCTTCTTATTTTTGCTGATTCTGATGGGGGGTCTGTTCCACGAATGAAAAGAGGGAGGTCTAGAATGAGCTTCTTAAAGGGGATGTAGTTAATTATAATATTTGATTTGCATTCAAAAGGTACCTCAGGGTCTTCCTCAAAGTCTGAAGTAAAGTTTACAGTTAGTTTCGGCCTAAAAGTTGATCTTAAAAGATCCAGTCTTTTTAGTTGAAGCTAAAATTAGCAGCATCTCACTGTTAATGGGACTTAGGGTAAAGACCCCAACTAAGGAAGTAAAGGTAAGGAGAGAGCTGCTAACTCTACTCCGAAGCGGTTTAATTCCGTTTGTATTTCTGCAATTATAGTATAAGCAAATTACTTTACATTTTCATTGTAAAAATGAACTTTAGTTCTAATAGCTGCTTTTGAATCTCTGATTATCCCAGCGTCTTCAGCACTGTGCTTTATCTTAAGCTACAAAAACAAATCAAATAAATTAAGATTATAAGTAACCACACAAGGAAAATGGAAAAATGTAGCTTTAAAGCATTACGCTGAAATCCCAAACTGATTGTATTAAACTTTCTAGGGGAGCTTTCAGTTACCTTCCCTAAGTAAAATTCTAGTCAGCCCTGATCTAAAATCTTCAAAATTCTGTCTGCCTTTTTCATTCTAGATATTAGAACTCCCTGTCCAGATAACCACGGCATAAACCACATAAACCCTCTAAAAGTTGATAAAAAGGTTCTAGATGATAGACCCATTCTAGTAATACCTAGGACACTAACTGAAAGAACCACTGAGGCACTAATCACCGCCAAAGCCCCCATCTTTATAACCCACGGAAGAAAAATCAAAACCGGGTAAGAAAAACTCAATAAGCTTAAAGAAGGTCCAGATAGTAAAGAAATGAAAGTTAGAGTCGCAACTGGGCCTAATAAAGTAAAGTCTTGCTCACATACTGAGCAAAAAGAACCGTACCCAGGAGTACTAATAAAGGCTAAAAAAGATAACCGCACAGAATATAATACTGTCAATCCTAAACACACAAACATTAAAAATAAAATACTCATCCCCCACGAATCCTGACAGGCCAATTCAACAATTAAATCCTTTGAATAGAAACCTGATATAAAAGGAATGCCGCACAAAGAAAAATTAGCTAAATTTATGCAAACGCTTACCAAAGGGAAATTTTTTACTAACCCCCCGAAATAACGCACATCCTGAGTTCTCCCTACTCCATGAATTAAAACCCCTGCACAAAGAAAAAGTAAAGCTTTAAACAATGCATGGCTTAGCAAATGAAAAAAAGCTACTTGATAAAGACCTAAAGAAATAGCAAATATTATTATTCCTAATTGTCTCAAGGTAGATAGCGCAATAATCTTCTTTAAATCACACTCGAAAATAGCGACTACGCCTGATATAAATATAGTTATTATAGAGATGAACATTAAAACTCTGGATCCTAATTCACCCAATAAAAAAGAAAACCGAATAAGAAGATACACCCCTGCGGTGACTAGCGTAGATGAGTGAACTAGAGCTGATACTGGGGTTGGGGCTGCTATTGCCGCAGGAAGCCAGGCAGAAAAAGGAATCTGCGCACTCTTAGTCAGGGCTGCTACTATAACTAAAAAAGATAAAATTATTAGGGAAGTCAAATCTCCCCCCAAAGACCACGTAGAAAAATTAAAATCTCCGAGAACAACGAATCAAGCGATTGAAAGTAACACACATACGTCCCCCACGCGGTTTGATAGAACAGTGATTATCCCTGCTCTATTAGACTTTTTTGAAGGATAGTAAATTACTAAACAATAAGAAATCAGACCGAGGCCATCCCACCCTAATAAAATTCTAAAGATGTTAGGACTAATAATTAGAATTACTATCGAAACTACAAACCCTAAAACCAAAAGAATAAACCGGTTAGCATCCCCATCACCTCCTATATAGCTCTTTCTGTATCAAACTACATTAGAAGAAATACACAAGACCACAGTTAAGAAAGAACATCTTACCCAATCTATTAATAGTGTTAAACTGAAGTTAATAGACCCTCCCCCAAAACTCCATTCAATAAAAATAGAAGAATCAAGGGAAAGAAATATCAACCCTCTAACCCCGACCAAGACCATCACGTTTATCAAGGCAAAAGAAATTTTTTGGTAAAGAAACTTATCCACGATAATTAGTACAATAGTACATTTCAGGCTCCACAAACCTAAGTTTTATTTAAACTACAATTATAACTAAAAAAATGAGATAAGAAAGGAAAAAGAAGGATAAATGGTCCTATATGAAAAAAGAGAACAATATGCTCCCGGAAAGAAAAATCTCTCATCAAACTGAGTGAACTAATTTCTCCTCCGTGCTGTGTAGTAATAAAAAGATACAAATTATAAGCTCCAGCCATAAAAGATAAAAGTCCTACTAAAAGGACAGTTCCTCTCCACCACCCTAGAGATACAATAAACAAATAGATTTCCCCTAGGAGATTAGGGGTGGGAGGAGCAGCTATATTTCTTACTCTAAACAAAAATCATCATATGGAAGAAATAGGGGCTATAGAAATAAGCCCACGGATTAGGACAAGACTACGTGTACCTAACCGCTCATAGACTATTCCAACGAGTCTGAATAAACCTGAGGAACAAAGACCATGTGAAATCATAATGACTACCGCCCCCGCAACTCCTAGAAAGGTATTAGTAACAACCCCTAGCAACACTAAAGCTATGTGGGCCACTGAAGAATAAGCTACCAAAGACTTACAATCAGTCTGTCGAATACAAATTAATGAGGCCAGTACACCCCCCACTACTCTAACTCTTATCAATAAACTTGAAGACTCTCTCAATTTAGACTCCAAATAAGGAAATACTCGAACCAGGCCGTACCCCCCTAATTTTAGAAGGACCCCCGCTAGAATTATAGACCCCGCGACCGGGGCTTCTACATGAGCCTTAGGAAGCCAGACATGACCAAAATACACCGGTAATTTTACTAAAAAAGCCAGCACCATACCTCAAAATAACAGAACTCTAGTTCTCCGAGCTTTTCAAAAAAACGTATAATCTAGACTTATTTCCTCTCTACTCACTCATAAAATTCTTAAAAGCAAAGGCAAAGAAGCTGCTAAAGTATAAAATAAAAGATATAAAGAAGCTGAAACCCGCTCAGGTTGGTACCCCCATCCTATCACTAAAAGAAAAATAGGAATGAGAGTAGCCTCAAAAGAAATATAGAAAATAATAAGATCAGAAGTACCAAAACTTATCAAGAGAAAAAAAAGTATCCCCACTCTCAACCCGGAGAAAACTGCCGGAAAGTTCTTACTTACCTTTACTCTTAATCTTATTATCAACATTAGAGCCGTAATCCAAACTGATAAAAATCCTAATAGGTAAGAAAGCAAATCTAATTGTGCTAGGCCTACAATCCCTAAGTTAAAATTTTCTATTGACAGCCCCCACACAAAAGAGATTACCAATAAAAAAGAGATTAATACCCCCCAATGCCCCGTTAAACTAAATAAACTGACCGCGATAAACAAGAATTTTAACATTAACACTGAAGAAAATTCAAAGAATTAAAATGGTCCCCTCCGTGAGTACGAACCAAAGAAACTAATAAAGATAAACCAAGAGCACCCTCGCAAGCGGTTAAAGTTAAGAAGAGTAAAGTAAAATTTCTGATTGGTATGAAAGAAGAAGAAATAAAATAAAATAAAATAAAAAGTGAAAGTATCAAACCTTCTAGACTTAACAAAGTAGACAAAAGATGTTTACGTTTAGAAATAAAACTTAAAAGGAAAATCCCCACAAACACCGCAAGAATCAAAACAAACGGACTTAGAAAAAACAACATAAATTGACTCACTGTCTTAATAGTTTAATCAAAACCCTGGTCTTGTAAACCAGAATTGACGTCAGTCTTAAGACTTCAAAAAGATAGAGACCTACACCTGAAGCTCCCAAAGCTCCGATTCTAATTAAACTACTTTTTGAAATTATTATAGAACCCCTCCTCTTTTTTTTCAGAAGACTTCTAGTCTTTATTTTTCCCATAGCCAACCACCCGTTAATAATGGGGCTAATTATTCTTGTCCTTACAATCACTATAGCAGCAGAAATAGCTCTATTTGGAATCAGAACTTGACTATCCTATATTTTAATTTTAATTCTTCTGGGAGGCCTTCTGGTGATTTTCATCTATATCTCCCTCTTGGCACCAAATGAAAATCAAGTCACATTCGGTGTTAAGAAGATACTAGTAGTGGTTGCTTTGTCAACACTACCTATACTTTTTATTAGACTTAACCTAGAAACCTGAACATCCAAAAGAAACGCATTTTCGCCTCTTTCTAATGATACTGAAAACCTTTCTTGGTTAAATTTATTTTACTCTAGAGATTTAGGATCCGTTACTATATTTCTTGTTCTTTACCTTTTTCTCACACTTATTATTGTGATTTTCATTAGAAAAACTAACTCTTCTTCCCTACGCTCCTCTTAATGGCAACGCTACGAACAACCCACCCCCTTATTAAAATTATGAACAACGCCGTTATTGACCTCCCAGCTCCGTCAAACATTTCAGCCTGATGGAACTTCGGATCTCTGCTAGGCCTTTGTCTAATTACCCAAATTGCCACTGGTCTGTTCCTCGCGATACACTATACCCCCCATATTGATTTAGCGTTTTCAAGAGTTATTCACATTATTCGAGATGTAAACTACGGATGACTTCTTCGAACCATTCACGCTAATGGGGCATCATTCTTTTTTATCTGCCTATACTTACATGTAGGACGAGGAATGTACTACGGCTCTTTCTTATATACTCTTACATGAATATCTGGAATTCTCTTAATACTTTTAACTATGGGGGCTGCTTTTATAGGATATGTTCTCCCCTGAGGACAGATATCTTTTTGGGGGGCCACTGTAATTACTAATCTCCTCTCAGCAATTCCTTACGTAGGGGATTTAATTGTACAGTGGGTATGAGGGGGATTCGCTGTAGATAATGCCACATTAAATCGTTTCTTCACCTTTCATTTCCTTATTCCCTTTTTAATCCTAGCTACAGTTATAGTCCATCTTCTTTTTCTTCACCAAAATGGCTCAAATAATCCCTTAGGAATAAAGAGAGATAGAGAGAAAATTCCATTTCACCCTTATTTTACAATCAAGGATCTTGTAGGATTCTTAGTTCTCTTAGCCACACTGATTACCCTTACCCTTCTTAATCCTAATCTCCTGGGAGACCCAGAGAACTTTAATCCCGCCAACCCGCTAGTAACACCAGTTCATATTCAACCAGAATGGTACTTCTTATTTGCGTATGCTATTCTTCGATCGATCCCGAACAAGTTAGGGGGAGTTGTAGCCCTTTTAATATCTATTTTAATCTTGGCCATTTTACCTGCCTGGCATAAAAGAGACTTACGAGGACTCTCTTTTTACCCGATTAACAAAATCATCTTTTGAAGAATGGTAGGGACCGTCTTTATTTTAACTTGAATTGGAGCTAAACCAGTAGAAGATCCTTACGTTCTTATTGGACAAATCTTCACAGTTATTTATTTTAGTTATTTCATCTTAGCCCCCCTATTTCTAAAGATATGAGACCAGCTTACTAGTTAAAGATTGTTTAACCTAACTTAAGGTACTTGTTTTGAAAACAAGTTATAAAAGTTTAAATCTTTTAACATTCTTTACCTCTAAGACACTACCCCAAGTAAACCCCCGACCAAAATTAGGTATCTTAAAGAAAAAGGGAGAAAACACTTTCAAGCTAAAAATATAAGCTTATCGTAACGGAATCGAGGGAGAGTCCCCCGAACCCAAACAAAGGTAAACGCCACAACCAAAAAAATAAAAATAAAGTATTCTGTGGATCCGCCCCCTATAAAAATGACTCCAAACAGAAATGATATAAGCAAAATTCTGGCATACTCTGCTAATATAATTAAAGCAAACCCCCCTCTTCTGTACTCTGTGTTGTAACCCGAAACTAATTCTCTCTCACCTTCAGCGAAATCAAAGGGAGTGCGGTTAGTTTCGGCTAGACAGGAAACTAGTCAAATCAAAGCTCTTAAAGGAAAAAGAATTAAAAATCATTCCCCTTCTTGAAAGATGAAGAAGGATCCTCATTCATATCCTAGGGTTAAAATGAGGGGAGTCAATAGAACGAGTACTAAACTTACCTCATAAGAAATAGTTTGAGCTACACCCCGTAATGCACCAAATAAAGAATACTTAGAATTTGAGCTTCACCCCGCAGCTAAAAGCCCGTAGACCCCCATTCCTACACAACAGAGAAAAAATACTACTCTCTTATTGAACGAAATTAAATTAAACGAAGAGGGCACACACACTCACACCAATAAAGAGAGTCCCAATCTAAATCTAGGAGCTCCCAGGTAAGGAACATAATTGGAGAGAGAGGGAGGAACGTGCTCCTTAGAAAAAAGCTTTACAGCATCTGAGAAAGGTTGAAGAATACCCCCTAAACCTACCTTGTTAGGTCCTTTTCGCAACTGAATATACCCAAGAAGCTTGCGCTCAAATAATGTAAAAAAAGCCACCCCTACCAAAACAAAAATTACTAAAACTAAAAATATAACAAACTGGAACATTTTAATCAGCCATGGGATTACCACCCACATAAGTAGATCCTAAATCTAATACATTTTCTGTCAAACTGACGAACTTTCTTCATGTTATTCTTATTCCCACATAGAGAATGAATTCTCACTTTCTGATCCTTTCGTACTAAGAAAGTGTACTAAAATTTGAGGATAGAAACCAACCTGGCTTACGCCGGTTTGAACTCAGATCATGTAAGAAATTAAAAGTCGAACAGACTTTCCAACAAAACTTCTGCACCTTGCCAATTTCTTAATCCAACATCGAGGTCGCAAACCTTTTTATCGATTAGAACTCTCCAAAAAGATTACGCTGTTATCCCTAGGGTAACTTAATCTTTTAATCTCCCCCTAAGGATCAATATTTCGCTTAAAAGCGTTCTAAAAAAGAAGTGTTATTTTAATCTTCCTGTCGCCCCAACAAAATTTACCCGACTATTTCATAATCTTAAATAAGTGTAAACAAAAGGGCAAATAAAGCTCCAGAGGGTCTGATCGTCCCCCAAACGCATTTAAGCTTTTTCACTTAAAAATAAAATTCAAAATCTATTTCAGAGACAGCTATTTTCTCGTCTCACCATTCATACCAGCCTTCAATTAAAAGACTAATGATTATGCTACCTTAGCACAGTCAAAATACTGCGGCCATTTACAAAATGCATTGAGCAGGCGGTACTTTTTATTTATTCAAAAAGAGATGTTTTTGATAAACATGCGGAAAATTAATTTGCCGAGTTCCTTTGAAATATTTATACTACTTTAGAATTTAACCTAAACTTGAATTAAACTAAAACAGTAAACTCTACTAATTTAAGCAATATTTCTTTAAGATTTAAATTAACTTAATCATCTTAATAAAACTAGTAATTTTCAAAAAATATTGTAAAATTCGATGTAAATTATAAAAAACTTATTAGATAAAGCCATTTTTAAGCTTAAAATCATCTAACTTTTAATTATAAATATACTATTATTATCTTATGAGCTCATCCCCCTAAGATTTAGCTAAGTCTTATTTTCTCAGTTACACAACAAAGCAAACAAATCCTTAACCGAATTTAATTCGTTTTTTAAGAAACCAGATAAAAGAGCTCGACTGGCATTTCACCCCACATTATAGTTTCAAAAAGTTTTGCTACACTTACAAGCTCTAAAATGTAACTCGCTCAAATTCGGGAGATACTTATAAAAGAAAATTTTACTTAACCCTGATACACAAGGTACGATATTTTAGATCTTCTTTTTTCCAAAAGGCTTTTATTTCATCATTCCTTTACAGTACACTAAGTTATAAATAAATAAATAAGTAGATTCTTTAACAAATACTCTTACAAAACTAAATAAAGATGGTTCTTTTACTTAAAAATTCTAAGAAGAAATTTAAATAGAATTTGACTCGCACAAATATCCACTCGATGTAAACAAGTTGCTTAACTAATCAAGCTCTCTATCTCGTTCTAGATACACTTTCCAGTACATCTACTTTGTTACGACTTATCTCTCCTTAAGGAGAGAGTGACGGGCGATATGTACACACTTTATTGCCTTATTCAAGTAATTTTACTTAAATTACTTTACTAGTAAATCCACCTTCAGCTAGCTTCAAAGCTTAGAATCCGTATTTTCTAAAAGAAACTGTAGCTCACCTCCACCCCCATATAAACTGCACCTTGACCTGAAGTTACAAAGTCTTTTAACTTGAAAACGTTCTCTAAAAGTAATCTGACAACGGCGGTATACAAGCTTTACAAATGAAGGAAAGATAAAACGAGGACTATCGATTAAGGGACAAGCTCCTCTATTTGGATAAAGTGCCGCCAAAATCTTTGGGTTTGAAGAACAACTTTTACTACCCTGTTTAAGAATAACTGAGAATAACAGGGTATCTAATCCTGGTTTTAAATCAAAGTTTTTTAGTTCCTACTAATTTTTAAAGAAGAAAAAGCTTCTTATACTGATTTCACCCAACAAAAAAGCTAGAGAAACTTCAAAAATTGAACGTTAACTAATATAAACATTCATTCTATGTGGATTCTTCGTCTAACCGCGACGGCTGGCACGATTTTAGTCAATCCTTCAAACTTAGCTAGGCCCAATATTTTTGTTTCCTAAGGCTATCTACTATAAAAAAATTATTAAACTTACTCAATTATATATAGATTTAGTTTTTAATAGAACTTAAGCAAGATTCAAACTTTACTTAAAACTTTACAAAGTCCAAATAAAAAAATCATTAAGCTCTTAAATTAACTTTAAAAAAGTAGGCTCACGGACAGAGTTCCTCTCTCTCCCTCTCTCCCTCTCTAATAAATGCTTATTTCATGTCTAAGCCTTCTCCTATCCTTTCTTGTTTTATTTTTAGGCCCAAAAATATTCTTTTCGTTCCTCTCTCTCTCCTCCCCACTCCCATCTTTGTTTTTCCTTTTAGCCCTCTTTAGAGGGCGCAATTTACTGAAAGGAAAAACTCTTTAAAAACAAATCTACCTGAACATGAGAAATAATTTCATTTTTAGAAACATTTATAGTAATCAAGCACTCTTCAAACTTTACTTAAAACTTTACAAAGTCCAAATAAAAAAATCATTAAGCTCTTAAATTAACTTTAAAAAAGTAGGCTCACGGACAGAGTTCCTCTCTCTCCCTCTCTCCCTCTCTAATAAATGCTTATTTCATGTCTAAGCCTTCTCCTATCCTTTCTTGTTTTATTTTTAGGCCCAAAAATATTCTTTTCGTTCCTCTCTCTCTCCTCCCCACTCCCATCTTTGTTTTTCCTTTTAGCCCTCTTTAGAGGGCGCAATTTACTGAAAGGAAAAACTCTTTAAAAACAAATCTACCTGAACATGAGAAATAATTTCATTTTTAGAAACATTTATAGTAATCAAGCACTCTTCAAACTTTACTTAAAACTTTACAAAGTCCAAATAAAAAAATCATTAAGCTCTTAAATTAACTTTAAAAAAGTAGGCTCACGGACAGAGTTCCTCTCTCTCCCACAAACGCTTATTTCATGTCTAAGCCTTCTCCTATCCTTTCAGTAAATTGCGCCCTCTAAAGAGGGCTAAAAGGAAAAACAAAGATGAAAAAAGGATACTTGCTGAAAGTTAATTTCTAGGGCTAATGATTTTTTAATTGATAAATGAGACTTTTTTAAGAAAAGATTAAAAAGTAACGTTAGAAAAGGTGGAGAGAGTTTTTAAAGAGTTTTTCCTTTCAGTAAATTGCGCCCTCTAAAGAGGGCTAAAAGGAAAAACAAAGATGAAAAAAGGATACTTGCTGAAAGTTAATTTCTAGGGCTAATGATTTTTTAATTGATAAATGAGACTTTTTTAAGAAAAGATTAAAAAGTAACGTTAGAAAAGGTGGAGAGAGTTTTTAAAGAGTTTTTCCTTTCAGTAAATTGCGCCCTCTAAAGAGGGCTAAAAGGAAAAACAAAGATGAAAAAAGGATACTTGCTGAAAGTTAATTTCTAGGGCTAATGATTTTTTAATTGATAAATGAGACTTTTTTAAGAAAAGATTAAAAAGTAACGTTAGAAAAGGTGGAGAGAGTTTTTAAAGAGTTTTTCCTTTCAGTAAATTGCGCCCTCTAAAGAGGGCTAAAAGGAAAAACAAAGATGAAAAAAGGATACTTGCTGAAAGTTAATTTCTAGGGCTAATGATTTTTTAATTGATAAATGAGACTTTTTTAAGAAAAGATTAAAAAGTAACGTTAGAAAAGGTGGAGAGAGTTTTTAAAGAGTTTTTCCTTTCAGTAAATTGCGCCCTCTAAAGAGGGCTAAAAGGAAAAACAAAGATGAAAAAAGGATACTTGCTGAAAGTTAATTTCTAGGGCTAATGATTTTTTAATTGATAAATGAGACTTTTTTAAGAAAAGATTAAAAAGTAACGTTAGAAAAGGTGGAGAGAGTTTTTAAAGAGGGCTGAAAAACAC